CGTATAGTTTTTTTAACTCGTTCCAGACGAAGTTTTACGAAGTCTCATTTCAAGAATTATAATCTTTATAGAAAATTTAATAGAGATTCGGGTTTTATAAGTTATTTAGAAGAACCGGATTTTCGTCGAGCCGTAATAAAAGGATCTATGCGCGTTCAAAGGCGTAAAATGGTTATTTGGGGACCCTCTCAAGGAAATCCCCATTCCCCCCTTTTTTTGGAAAAAATGGAGGACTTTCCTTTTCCTATATCCAACCTAATGAAACTTTTTTTTAATATTAGAGATTGGTTGGGTAAAAAGTCAGAATTCGAAATTTTAGATCAACAATTCCAAATAAAAAAAAATAACCAGGAAGACGCAATGGAATTCTGGGATAACATTCCATATGCACAAAAAACAAGAAGTGTTCTGTTACTAGCTCAATCAATTTTTAGAAGATATATTAAATTACCCTTATTTATAATAGTTAAGAATATTGGCCGTATTTTATTACGGCAATCTCCGGAATGGTATGAGGATTTCCAAGATTGGAATAGAGAAATTTATCTAAAGTGCAGCTATAATGGTCTTCAATTCTCCAAAACGGAATTTCCTAAAAATTGGTTAAGAGAAGGTTTTCAGATCAAAATCCTATATCCTTTTCATTTGAAACCTTGGCACAGATCTAAACTACGACTCTCTGATAGCGATCGAAAGCAACAGGATGATTTTGATTCTTGTTTTTTAACAGTTTTGGGAATGGAAACAGAATATCCTTTTGGGCCTCCTCGAAAAACACCTTCCTTTTTTGAACCTATTTTTAAAGATATAGACTATAAAGTCGAAATAAGAAAATTCAATTTTAGAGTTCGAAGAGTTTTAAAAAAAATAACAAAGAAACAAAAAAAAGCTGTTTTATTTGTAAAACAAATAATAAAAGAACTTTTAAAAGGAACAAAAATTCCATTATTTATACCGAGAGAAATATATGAATCAAGTCAAACTCAAACAGAAAATGATTCTATAATCAGTAATAAGATAATTCATGAATCACTTAGTCAAAATCGAGCTACAGGTTGGACAAATTATTTACAGGCAAAAGAAGAAATGAAACATAGAATTGATAGAAGAAACACAATCAGAAATCAAATAGAAATAATGAAAAAAAATAAAAAGAATAATGGAGAATCACCCCCAAAAATTTGGAAACTATTAAAAAGAAAAAATATTGAATTATTAATTCAATTTTGCATTGAAAAAATATACATTGATATCTTTCTATGTATCATTAATATGCGCAGAATCACTCTATACCTTTTTATGGAATCAACAAAAAAAATTGTTGAGAAATACATTGACAATAATAAAAGAAATCAAGATCAAGAAAGGATTAATAAAACAAAACAAAATCAAATTGACTTTATTTCGCCTATGACTATAAAAAAGATATTTGATAATCTTAGAAATAGTAAGCGAAAGTCACATATTTTTTTTGATTTATCTTACTTATCACAAAAATATGTATTTTTAAAATTATCACAAACCCAAGCAATTAACTTCAATAAGGTAAGATCTATTCTTCAATATAATGGACCATCTTTTTTTCTTAAGAATGAAATAAAGGATTTTTTTGGAAGACAAGGAATATTTGATTCCGAAATAAGACATAAGAAACTTCCAAATTATGGAATGAATCCATGGAAAAACTGGTTAAGAGGTCATTATCAATACGATTTATCTCAGATTACATGGTCTAGATTAGTCCCCCAAAAATGGCGAAATGGGATAAATACCTCTCAAAATAATGATTTAAAGAAATGGTATTCCTATGAAAAAGACCCTTTTTTTGATTACAAAAAAAAACAAAATTTGAAAGTCTATTTATTATCAAATAAAGAGGATAATTTTGAAAAAAACTATAGATATGATCTTTTATCATATAAATATATTCATTCTGAAACTAAGAAGAAATCCTGTATTTATAGAACATCATTAGAAAGAAATAAGAAGCAGGAAAATTCCACCAGAAAAAAAGAAAACTTTTTTAACATACTCAAGAATATTCCTATGAAGAATTATCTAGGAAAAAGTGATATTATATATATGGAAAAAAATACGGATAGAAAATATTGGGGGTGGAAATTTAATACAAAAATTCAGGTTGAACCTAATAAGGACCAAATAAAGGATCAATTTCATATTTTTTATCTTCCAATTGATTCAAATTGCGAAATCAATTACAAAAGGGTCTTTTTTGATTGGATGGAAATGTCTTTTGATTGGATGGGAATAAATGAAAAATTCTTAATTTTAAATCACCTCATATCAAATCCGAAAGTTTTTTTCTTTCCAGAGTTTGTGATACTATATCATAAATATAAAGAGAAACCTTGGTTTATCCCAAGCAACTTACTTTTTTTTAATTTGAATATAAAACCAAATTTTAGTGAAAATCAAAATAGCAAGGCAAAGCAAGAGCAGGATGATAATTTTTTAAATTTTAGCCCAGCAAATTCAAAAC